ACGCATATTGATATATCTGTTCCATAAAAAAAATTTCATTCTTAATTAATATTAATTGTTTCCGATTCACCGGACCTTATCTCTTTTGAAAGGAGTCAATAAAAAAAAATGAAGATATGCACTAACCTAAACTAACTTAAATATCATTTTTGAATTTTTATTTCTTTTTATGTATTCTTTCTGAGTTTCTGTTAAATACTTCAAATATTCAAATCAAGAAGTTCCAATTGGTCAAATCATATGAAAGAAAGAGATTAATTACTAGTCTACTTAGATTCGAATTTCTAAATTAACGTCAAATTAGGCATATTTTTCCCGACTTTGACAAGTTACAAAAAATATTCTTCTTTTTTATATTTTTCGAAAATTAGTAATATTTTATGCGATTTTGCCATATCTTTGACTCATCTTATCTATTCTTTTCAATTGTTATAATTCTAAAAAAATATTATCTAGAAAAGAAATACATAAATACATAATGAATTAGAAAAGTGCATATTTTTTTGAACAATAGATGTCTTTCACATCCAGCTATACCAATGAGTAATCTCTTAATTTTTATTTAAATGGCAGTTCCAAAAAAACGTACTTCTGCATCAAAAAAGCGTATTCGTAAAAATTTTTGGAAAAGGAAGGGGGATTGGGCAGCGTTAAAGGCGTTTTCCTTAGGGAAATCTCTTTCTACTGGGAATTCCAAAAGTTTTTTTGTGCGACAAACAAATAAAATAAGTAATAAAACATAACACGTTGGAATAATATAAATAGGCCTCATTTAAATTTTTAAATTGACTCATTTCATTTCGAAACCCCAATTCCCGATTTCCATTCCCTCTTGAGTTTAATCAATTTGGGAATGGAAGTCGTTCCGCCTTTAGACTATGTAGAATAAGCATTCTTCTGTTTACCTTACCCAATTCAAAAAAACAAAAACAAGATACTTAATTCTCTTTTTAGTATATTTTATTTATTATTATTTCCAAGGCGGGGAGTATTATTTTCCCCACCAACCTATTTGTAATCTAAAATAAGGTTTTGTTTTTTGTTTTGTGCAACTGTCTTATTTTTTTATTTTAGCTAAATTCCTATATAAACCCCATATATCTTCCGCCATCAATCCACACCAAATGTAGTCAAGATATTCTGGATAAATATGTGTTAATTTTGACTGATCTAAAACAGGTTATTTTTTTTTTCATTGTTTTAATGAATTGTTTTGTTTCACTTTTTGAAATCAAATAAATCAAAAACAATTCATTAAAACAAAAATGTTTTGGGGGGGGTTCTGGCCCTTAATTCATAGTAGGCCTATTTAGTTTTACAAGAGTTCAAGTCCGAGGAGAGTATAAAATACACAAGAAAAGGAAGACCCTAAACTAAAATGCAAATAATGAACCTTCAAATACCTATTTGAACGAATTTTTATTCATCAAATTTGATCTTTCCAAAAAAATATTTAACCCAATTGAATTCTTAAATCTAGACGATTGTTTATTCATAGACTATTATGAGTTCAAGACAAGCCGCTATGGTGAAATTGGTAGACACGCTGCTCTTAGGAAGCAGTGCTATAGCATCTCGGTTCGAGTCCGAGTGGCGGCATTTCATCTCCTAAAAAAAGTAAATAGATCCTATAATGAAAATGAATTGATGAATTCAATTCCCAATTTCAATTTTATAATTAAGGGAGTCCTTTTTTTTTATGATATTTTCAACCTTAGAGCATATATTAACTCATATTTCTTTTTCAATCGTTTCTATTCTAATGACAATTCATTTGATAACCTTTTTTGATGATGAAATCGTAAAACTATATGATTCATCTGAAAAGGGCATGATAATTTCTTTTTTCTGTATAACAGGATTATTAATTACTCGTTGGATTTATTCAGGACATTTTCCCCTAAGTGATTTATATGAATCCTTAATTTTCCTTTCATGGAGTTTTTCCCTTACTCATATAGTTACGTATTTCAAAAAAAATCAAAATATTCTAAGCATAATAATCGGCCCAAGTGCTATTTTTACCCAGGGCTTTGCTACTTCAGGTCTTTTAACTGAAATACACGAATCTACAATATTAGTACCCGCTCTTCAATCCGAGTGGCTAATAATGCACGTAAGTATGATGATATTAGGCTATGCGGCCCTTTTATGTGGATCATTATTATCAGTATCACTTCTAGTCATTAGAGTTAGAAAAAACAGAAAGTTTTTTTCTACGAGTAATCATTTATTAAATTTAAATGAATCATTTTTATTTGGTGAAATCGAATACATGAATGAACGAAGTAATATTTTACAAAATATTTCTTTTTTTTCTCCAAGGAATTATTACAGGTCGCAATTGATTCACCAATTGGATTATTGGAGTTATCGGGTTATTAGTCTAGGATTTATCTTTTTAACCATAGGAATTCTTTCTGGAGCAGTATGGGCTAACGAAGCATGGGGATCCTATTGGAGTTGGGATCCAAAAGAAACTTGGGCTTTTATTACTTGGATCGTATTCGCGATTTATTTACATACTCGAACCAATAAAAAAAGGAACGCTACAAATTCAGCAATTGTGGCGTCTATTGGATTTCTTATAATTTGGATATGCTATTTTGGAGTCAATCTATTAGGAATAGGACTACATAGTTATGGTTCATTTACCTTAACATCTAATTAAGGGGGTTCTTTCGAATAGGAATCGAAAAGTGTACAGCGCACATCAGATAAAAAATTTTTGTGTGAACTGGATAGAACCCCGTGAATCACTACAATATTTGATTCACGGGGTTCTATCCAGTTCACATTCATTTTTTTTACTTAAGATAAGAAGAAAAAGCCTTCTTTTTGTCATTGTACAATGAACATTTTAAAAAATTATCATTTTTTTTTTCAAAAAAACTATCTATAAAAAGAATTAGATAGAATAACTTCAACTTTTTCAACTGATAGTGAAAGAACGAAATCTGGGTACATACCAATACCTAGTACGGGTAAAAAAATAGAAATCGAAAGAAATAACTCTCGTGGTCCAGAATCAAAAAAATAAGAGTTTCGAACATTAAATATCTTGTATCCATAGAACATCTGACGTAACATAGATAATAAATAAATAGGAGTTAATATCATTCCAATTGCCATTACAAAAGTAATTAGGAGTTTTGTTATTAAAAGATATTTTTGACTAGTAATTAGTCCAAAAAAGACTATTAATTCGGCAACAAAACCACTCATACCAGGTAATGCAAGGGAGGCCAACGAAAAGCTACTGAACATCGTGAATATTTTTGGCATTGGGATAGCTATTCCACCCATTTCGTCAAGATAAACAAGATGTATTCTATCATACGTCGTCCCGGCCAAGAAAAAAAGTGCAGCACCAATAAATCCATGAGAGATTATTTGTAAAAGGGCTCCATTGAGCCCCATATCGGTGATAGAACCTATTCCTATAATTATGAAACCCATATGAGATACAGAGGAATAGGCTATTCTTTTTTTTAAATTACGTTGACCGAGAGATGTTGAAGCTGCATAGATTATTTGCATTGCGCCTACTATCATCAACCAAGGAGAAAATATAGAATGAGCATGGGGGAATAATTCCATATTGATCCGAACTAATCCATACGCTCCCATTTTTAATAAGATTCCAGCTAGAAGCATACAAGTACTATAATGTGCTTCTCCATGGGTATCTGGTAACCATGTATGTAGGGGTATGATTGGCAATTTGACAGCAAAAGCAATAAAAAATCCAATATAAAAAATTATTTCCAAGCCCACAGGATAGGACTGATTGGCTAATATTTCAAAATTTAATATTGGTTCAGTAGAACCATATAAACCGATACCCAGAACTCCCATTAACAGAAAAATGGAACCTCCCGCTGTGTACAAAATAAATTTTGTAGCTGAGTACAGACGTTTTTTTCCTCCCCACATGGCTACAAGTAGATAAACGGGAATTAATTCTAACTCCCACATGAGGAAAAAAAGTAAAAGGTCCCTAGAAGAAAATAATCCTATTTGCCCGCTGTACATTGCTAACATCAGGAAATTAAATAATCGAGAATCCCGAGTAACTGGCCAAGCCGCTAAAGTAGCTAAAGTAGTGATGAATCCCGTCAGTAAAATGGGTCCTATAGAGATTCCATCTATTCCTAATCTCCAATGGAAATCAAAAAATTTGATCCATTTATAATCCTCCACTAGTTGTATTAATGGATCATCCGATTGGAAATGATAGCAGAATGCATAAGTCGTCAGAAGAAGTTCTAAGATACAAATACATATAGTATACCAACGGATTACTCTATTGCCTCTATGCGGAAGAAATAAAATTAGGGAACCAAAAAATATGGGAAAAACTACAATTAGTGTTAAGAAAGGAAAATGGTTCGTGGTAAAGACAAGATACGCTTCTTGGGCCAGAAAAATCCGTGCTCTAAATATTTAGAGCACGGATTTTTTGTCGGTAAAAAAAATAAAATGGATTCAAGTATAATTTTCTGGAAGGTATCAATAAGCTAGACCCATACTGCGAGTTGTTTCATGCCATAAATAAACTCGAACACTCAAAAAATCCGTTGGACAGGCAGATTCACATCTCTTACAACCAACACAGTCCTCGGTCCTTGGAGCAGAAGCTATTTGTTTAGCTTTACATCCGTCCCAGGGTATCATTTCTAATACATCGGTGGGACACGCTCGGACACATTGAGTACATCCTATACATGTATCATAAATCTTTACTGAATGTGACATTGGATCTATACATTTTTGAACGTCATAAATTTTCGGTCTAGTAAACTAACTTATAAATGAATCCGATATTTAGATACCAGACGAATCAATGAGTGATCAGAATCAATCTATTTCCCAATTGGGTTATGAGCGAGGGCCAAAATACTTTGATTTCTTATGTTTTTGTAATCACGATCACATCTTACCCGTATCCAACCTGCTGATTTGAATTAATTTATGAATATTCAAATTTTTATTTATATATTTATATAATAAATACTATTTATTCAATAAATTGGATTGGTTAATACGAGTTGATTTTCTGTTACGATAAATTGATGAAACAATAGCTGGTCCAATAGCTGCTTCAGCGGCTGCAATAGCTATAACAAAAATTGAAAAAATGTCTCCTCTTAATTGACGATTATCAAAAATATCAGAAAATGTTACAAAATTGATATTCACTGAATTTAATATAAGTTCAAGGCACATAAGGGCTCTAACCATATTTCGACTGGTGATCAATCCATAGATACCAATAGAAAATAAATAGGCACTTAAAACAAGTATATGTTCGAGCATCATTTTCGAACTCCTTATCAATCTTGATTCATTTCAATCTGAACAATAATTCATTCGATTCTAACAAATATGGAACAAAACAAGGGAATAGATTGGTAATAGATAGATAAGAAACTAAAGCCTTTCTATTCTATTTTTTAGACAAGAATTCAAATAAAATAAAAGGATTATAACATTCATTTTCCGTTGATTCTATATTGAATTACTCGTTTTAAAAATTTTTTATTGACGAGCTATAGCAATTGCACCTATTAAAGCGGCTAAAAGAATTATTGAAATCAGTTCAAATGGAAGAAAAAAATCTGTTGATAAATGAATTCCAATTTGTTGACTATTACTTATCAAATCTTGCTCTAGAATCTGATTTGATTTTGTAGTCCAAACGATCCCATACCAGGACGTATCTGGAATAGTAGTAATTAGTGAAATAAAAAGACTTGTACAAACCGTTGCAGTAACTCCATCCCCAATAGTCCAAAGCTGAAAATCTTTGTAATATTCTGAACCATTCATGAACATCACAGCAAAAATGATTAAAACATTTATAGCTCCGACATAAATAAGTAGCTGCGCAGCAGCTACAAAATACGAGTTAGATAGAATATAGAATAAAGATATACAAAAAAGAACCAATCCCAACGAAAAGGCCGAATAAATTGGATTCGGAAGTAATACTACTGCCAGACTTCCTAATATAAGACCCGATCCCAGAAAGACTAAAAGAAAATCATGTATTGGTCCAGGTAAATCCATTTGATTTTATAGAAAAAAATCTAAATATTTCATGCCTTTGTTGACCTGACCAGGACAAAAAAAGAAGTTATCCTATATTTTTAGGATAATTTTTAATTGAATGAAACTTAAATGGGGGTAGCTTGGATTGATGTAGATACAGTTATTCGCCTACTCTTATTCTCCAAAGCAGAGGTTGAAACTTTCTATTTTTTTGAAATCATTATTCGAATATAAATCAATTTTCAATCAAAATGAAGCTGCGATTTTCTCCAACCAACCATTCTTTTTTATTCACCAAAAAAAAACCCCGTTCCTTTTTTAGATCCAAAAAAGTTATTTGGAATTTGTAAATGTTTTTTGAATCAAGGGTTTTATACATTTTTTATTTGAGGTGAATTCGAAGAAATTGTTCGAATTGTGTAATCGTCAATTATTGACATTGGTAACCGACCTAAAGCAATTTGATTATAATTCAATTCGTGACGATCATAAGTAGAAAGTTCATATTCTTCAGTCATTGATAAACAATTTGTTGGACAATACTCAACACAATTACCACAAAATATACAGATTCCAAAATCAATACTGTAATTAAGTAATTGTTTCTTTCTAATATTCGTTTCCAATTTCCAATCAACAACAGGTAGATCTATAGGACATACACGAACACATACTTCACAGGCAATGCATTTATCAAATTCAAAGTGGATTCGGCCTCGGAAACGTTCCGATGTGAGCAATTTTTCGTAGGGGTATTGAATAGTTACAGGTAAACGATTCGCATGGGACAAGGTAATCATGAAACCTTGACCGATGTACCTGGCAGCTCGTATTGTTTGTTGACCAGAATTCAAGACCTGAGTTAGCATAGGGAACATATCTGAATATCGATAAATAATTTGACTTGTTTCTTTCTCTTGTTTGAGACAAGTTGTGAAGATGGACTATTCTTTTACAGTGACAGAAGTTGGGACGAAGTTGTTAATAATAGATTACCTAGAGAAATAGGTAAAAGAAATTTCCAGCCAAGATTTAATAGTTGGTCCATTCTCAGTCTTGGTAAAGTCCATCTTGTTGCAATAGCAATGAACACGAACAAATAAGTTTTAGTTAATGTAATAAAAATACCGATTATTGTTGCAAAAATTTTACTTTTTTTATTTATGTCAAAAAACTCAGGAACGAATATGTATGGAATAGAAAGATCCCAACCCCCCAAATAAAGAACTGTTACAAATAATGAAGAAACTAGTAGATTTAGATACGAAGCAACGTAAAATAAACCAAATTTTATACCTGAATATTCGGTTTGATAACCTGCTACTAATTCTTCTTCGGCTTCTGGTAAATCAAAAGGTAATCTCTCACACTCGGCTAGAGAAGAAATTAGAAAAACGATAAACCCTATAGGTTGACGCCACAAATTCCATCCCCAAAAACCATATTTTGACTGCGCTTCAACTATATCAACTGTACTTAAACTGTTAGATAATCATAGTCGACGATAACATCACTGTTGCCATCGCTATTACAGAACCGTACATGAGATTTTCACCTCATACGGCTCCTCATAGGTCACAAATAAATCGAAGGATCTTTCAACATTATTTATTTTGATGTGTTTGTAGGCTCGATAAAGAGTCAAACTCCTATCCTAAGGCCTAGAATTAGACCAATGGAATTCTGTCTGCTAAATTTATAATAACTAAATTTATAATAAAAAGTGCTTCTGAATTGATCTCATCTTTTAAGAATTTTCATTTTTCTTTGTTGATTAATAACTTTATCTTTGAATAAAAAAATACTTTTTAGAAGAATATTGCATAGATATTTCAACCTATCATTTTATTATTTTCAATTACGAAAAATAATTAGACATTACATAACAAGAATTTTTTCTCTAAAAAAAAATCTAAATAATTATGAATAAAAAAAAAAAGAGATCCTTTTGCAATTCTAATTCTAGTCTTTAGATTTTTTTCGTTCCTATTCTACTTTCTCAGAAAATAAAGGGCATTACCCAAAGTAAAAGATTTCTTCGTTCTTGATAGTTATTTACTTAATCGGTGGATAGGAACATACTCTGGATCGAAATCGTGGGGAGTACTTCTTAAATCATTTCTACCAACTTAAAGCCCCAATTAAAATTATTATTCTATAAAAGAAATATCCTTTTGGATAATTTACAGAATCTCCATTACTAATCCTTTGTGTATCTTGGTTTTACTAACCATCCACTCATTTTTTTGATTTGAATCTCGCATTAGGGTAATACATCTATGGTAATAGATAGTAAAAACCCCATATGGTTGATCGTTTGAAACTGCTTCAAGCCATGATGACTAATGAACCAATCTTGTCAACCGATGTTGGGATAAACAGTCTCAAGTGCTTATGTTTCCTTTGACTTAATTCTTGTACATAGGAAATGAGATTGAATTCCTTTAACAGCAAATTTGTAAGCCGTTTTATTTCACTCATATAACTATCGGGTTTAATTCATCAATTCCAACGATGAATAAAAAAAAGTTTAACTTATTTAATTTTCTTGCTAGAAAGAAAACTTGCTAGAAAGAAAAGAAAGTAGGGGAAATTTTATGTCTCACCGAGTCGCACGTAGAGATATTGATAATACACATAGAGTTAATGGTATTTCATAACTAATTGATTGAGCAGCAGCCCTTAATCCACCTAAAAAGGAATATTTATTATTTGATGCATATCCCGAGATAAGAAGTCCAACGGGAGCAAGACTTGAAATGGCGATCCATAAAAAAACACCGATACTAAGATCGGCTAGAATAAAGTGATAGCTAAAAGGAATTACTGAATAACTTAGTAAAATGGATATGACTGCTATGGATGGCCCGATACTGAATAAACGAGTATCTCCTCTAGATGGAAGAAGATTCTCTTTGAAAAGCAGTTTTGTACCATCTGCTAGAGCTTGAAGAATTCCCAAAGGCCCAGCGTATTCGGGTCCAATACGTTGTTGTATCCCTGCAGATATTTCTCTTTCTAACCAAACAATTACTAGTACACCTAGTGTGATTCCTAATACAAGAGTTAAAATAGGGACAAGCATCCATATGATGCTATAGACTTCTTTTAAGAATTCCAATCTGGAAAAAGAATTGATAGCTTGTATTTCTGTTGTATGAATTATCATTTCAACGATCAACTTCTCCCATAATGATATCTATGCTACCTAGTATCGTCATAATATCAGCCAATTTCATTCTTTTAACTAACTGCGGAAGAATTTGCAAGTTGATAAAACCCGGTGGTCGAATTTTCCATCTCCAAGGAAAAACACTCTGATCGCCTATCAGAAAAATTCCCAACTCTCCTTTTGGTGCTTCGACTCTTACATAAAGTTCTTGCTTGGACAATTCAAAACTTGGAGAAGGTTTTTTACTAATAAATCGATATTCAAAATCATTCCACTCAGGGTCTTTTATTCTATTAAAACGTCGGATTTCTAAATTCTCATAGGGTCCCCCTGGAATTCCTTCGAGAGCCTGTTGGATAATTTTTATGGATTCTGTCATTTCACTGATTCGTATTAAATACCGAGCTAATGAATCCCCTTCCTTTTGCCATTGAATCTCCCAATCCAATTCGTCGTAACACTCATAACGATCAACTTTACGAAGATCCCATTTTATTCCAGAAGCTCGTAGCATTGGCCCTGATAAACCCCAATTCAGTGCTTCTTCTGAGCCAATAATGCCTACGCCTTCAACTCGTTCTAAAAAAATAGGATTCCGTGTAATAAGCTTTTGATACTCATCAACCCCGGTTAAAAAATAATCGCAAAAATCCAAGCATTTATCTATCCATCCATGAGGTAGATCAGCAGCGACTCCTCCGATACGAAAATAATTATGCATCATGCGCATACCGGTAGCAGCTTCGAATAGGTCATATATCAATTCTCGTTCTCGCAAAATATAGAAGAAAGGGGTCTGTGCCCCAATATCTGCCATAAAAGGGCCAAGCCATAACAAATGAGAAGCGATACGACTCAACTCCAACATAATAGCTCTGATATAGCTAGCCCTTTTAGGTACTTGAATATTTCCTAGCCGTTCGGGTCCATTTACAGTTATTGCTTCTGTGAACATAGTAGCTAAATAATCCCAACGCGTTACATAAGGCAAATATTGTATAATTGTTCGATTTTCTGCAATTTTCTCCATTCCTCTATGTAAATAACCCAATATCGGTTCACAGTCAATAACATCTTCACCATCGAGAGTAACGATCAGTCGAAGAACACCATGCATTGATGGGTGGTGAGGGCCCATATTGACTATCATGAGGTCTTTTCTTGTAGTTGGTGCAATCATAAGTTTTTTTCCGAGTCATTCTTCCATGCATTTCTGAAAGTAAAAAGAAGTTCATCAAAATATAAACGACTAAGCTCAAATGGTATCACGCTTCAAATTAACGAGTTTTTCTCTCTCGAATATCCAACCCGCCAATTAATTCTTTATATCGTTCTCTATTTTTTTTTGACAAATAGGCCAGCAGTCGTTGACGTTTTCCCAAAATTTTTCTCAAACCTCTCTGAGATGAAGAATCTTTTTTGTGCAATTCCAAATGTGAAGTAAGTCTCCTTATCTTAGTGGTGAAACTGAATACTTGAAATTCAACAGATCCTCGGTTTTCTTCCTTTTCTTTTTGAGAACTAACCGAAATGAATGAATTTTTTACCATAAAAAAAAACGCCCCCTTTCCTTTTTACATATATGGATTTTACTGATCAGTAATAATAATGCCATTAATTTAAATGTGGTATATACAATAATCTAATTTGAATATCTTTATGAACTCCTAATTTTCTGAATTCAAATAAATAAATCCGATTTCAAATTGGATTTAGATAGGGATAGAAAAGGATTAGTACTTTTTCGCGTCGAAGAATTTAGACCTAAAATTAAGAAGGTCCTGTTGATTCATTTCGAGATCTAATTAAGACATTATTCATTTCATATTGGATATTAGAATGAAATATGAGACAAGACACGCGATCTGTATATTTGTTTACTTTCATATATATACCCTATATTAGAATTATTCTAGGGTATAGGATATATAGAAAAGGTGTATTATTCACAAATTTTTAATTGTGGATACAGATGTATCCTTAACATACTGAAACGACTGCCATTATTGCTATCAAACGAATAACGATTCATACAAGCTAAATCTTCTAATCGATAATTAGGCCAAAGAAAGAGCTTTAATTTCATTAATTGCTTTTTATCTCTATCAAGATGGTTATTGTCATGTGAAACTTGGCTGCTGTTTTTTACGTTCTTTCCGTTCCAAAAGACGAAATTTCTATTTATGTCATTTCGATTTTTTGAATTGAAACAAATTAGAATTCTCAATTTTCTACGGCGCCTAACCGATAAAATATTTTCAGGAACAAGCAAATCAAACAAATTTTTGTCTCTATTTCCAATTATTTTTTGATGTGGTGAAATAGTTTCATCAAAATTATTTTTAGAAACATATCTTTGCTCTTGGTATTTTTGATTAGTTTGCTGCTTACTCTTATGAACCAACGAAATACCTATGGTTTGATACATAATAAGTTGTCCATCTTTTTTTCCAGGCAGACGAATGGGTTCTATAATCAATATTCCTTTTTTCAGCAATTCTGTAAGAGCTAAATTATTCTGAATCATCATTATATCCAAACTAAGTTCTCTCTTTTGAATCGAGGATATAGTCATTTTTCTTGGATCTATCAGTCTAAGCAGGAGACAATATACCTTGATATTATTGATCATTCTTTGATTCAAAGTATCGTTCCATCTCAATTGAAAAAGCAAATACCGTTTCAGGAATAAATCTAGTTCTGCTTCTGTGTTGCTTTTGTATTGTTTTTTCTTTTTCCCCTTTTTCATGTCTGATCTTGCATAATTTTCTTGAATATCTTTTTGTTGTGAGAGACCGGACCCAAGATCTCCTCTGCTTGTGGGTTCTTTTTCTTCCTTATTTTGATGCTTTTTATTCAATGCTATCAAAAAACTTCCTTTTTCCTTTTCATTGATCTTTTTATTTTCACTACTATTTTCATTTTTATTCAAATTTAATAGAAGTAATTTGCTTGGTATAACCCAAGGTTTAGTTTTATATGCACTATAAAGTAACACAAATTCTGGGAAGAACCAAAGTTCCAGATTCGATACGGGACAGTTTAGCATTTTTTCATTCATTCCCATCCAATCAAAAAATTTTTTGTGTGAGTTTGATGGAGTTATTTCTGGACTCATAAGAGAAGAAAGATCTTTTTTAGAAATTTTGTGAGAATTATTAGTACCAATTTGAGTATTTTGATTCCTATTGGTATCAATCATGATCCAGGCTTCAATATCAAGTTTTTGTCTCAGAGAAAAATTGAGAATTTTCCAATCAAAATATTTTCTATCGACCTTTTTGTCCATATATAGAATATCAATCTTTCCTAGATAATTATTAATAGAGATATTCCCCGGCATATCAAAAAAGGTCTCTTTAGGCACGTTATAAGAAAAATATCTATTTTTATTTACTTGAAACAGCGATCTATAAAAAAAACATTTTTCATAATTAAGAAATTTATATGATAAAAGATTATATTTATAGTATTTTTTACTATTATCTTTTTGATTAGATAATGAATATACTCCAAATTTTTTTTGTTTTTTGGAATCAATTAATTGGTCTTTTTCATATGAATGCCGTTTGTTTAAATTTTCGTTTTTAGCTATACGACGCTGATGAACTTTATTTCGCCATTTTTTTGCTATTAATCTAGACCATCTGATCTGAGATAAATCGTATTTATAATGTCCTCTTAACCAGTTTTTCCATTGATTTATTTCATAACTCTGAAGTTTCTTATCTCCTAATTTCGAATGAACCATTTCTTGTGTTTCAAAAAAATCCTTTATTTCAGGCTTAAGAAAAAAGGGGATTCTTTGATATTGAAAAACAGATCTTAATTTAGACGAGTTCCTAACTTGGATTTGTGATAATTTGTAAAATATATATGCTTGTGACACGTAGGATAAGTCATAAAAAATATGTGAATTTGTTTTAATAGTACTAATATTATCAAGTGGCTTTTTTATAGTCGAAATAAACGGAATTGAATTTTTCTTTTTTTTATTAATTCTTTCTTGTTTTCTTTCATTATTGTAAATGTATTTATCAATAATTTTTTTTGTCGATTCAAGAAAGAATTCCGTATTTATTTTGGGAATATTAATGATATATAAAAATATATTTGTGTATATTTTTTCAATAAAAAAAAGAAAAAAAAAAGGTAATTTACAGGCTATTTGAGCATTTCTTCTTTTTAATATTTTCCATTTTTCGAATCTTTTATCATTAGAACTTGTTTTGGTAGGACTAAGATTATTTATTCTTGGAGTTACTTTTTTTTTCTCTTTTGTGATTCTTTCTAGTTGATTTCGAATTGTACTTGTTCTATCAGTCAGATCCTTCATTTTTATTTTTGTCAATGAATAATTTGGCCAACTGGCAGATGCAATTTGACTAAACGATTCGTGCATTATCTGATTGCTTATTATGGAATCTTTTTCTTCTTTAATTTCGCTCGATTCATATACTTCTACTTCTCTTAATCGAAATAATAGAATTGGATTTATTTTTGACAGTTCTTCTCTTATTTTTTTAAAAAAAATAACACTTTCGATAATCCATTTTTTTATTTCTTTTGAAACTTTTCGAAGTAATTTTGTTTTTCCTTTGAAAACTATTAGAACTCGAAAATACTTCTTTTTTAATTTTCCCATTTTTTTTTCGACTTCCTTAAAAATGGATTTAAAAAAGGAAGGTCGTTTTCGGGGCGAACCAAAAGGAAGTTCAGTTTCCATTCCCCAAACTGTTAAAAAACAAAAATCATCTTTTTCTTTTTTCTTTTTCATTAGATCTTTTTGAGAGGATCGTAGTTTCGATTTGTGCCAAGGTTTCAGACAGAAAGGAAATAATATTTTTATTTGAATACCGTCTGTCAACCAATTTTTCGGAAATTCTGTTTCGGATAATGGAACACCATTATAGGTACATTTAACATGGATCTCTCTATTCCATTCCTGTAAATCCTCAGACCATTCCGGAAATTGAAATAGGAATATACGTCCAATATTTTTCGCAATTATAAATGAAGGTAATAGAATATATTTTCGAAAAATAGATTGGGTTAGTAACATGCAACCTCTTATTACTTGTGCAAATGGAAGGGTATCCCAAGCTTCTGCTATCTCTATTCGTGTTTTCTCCTTTCTTTTGTTCTTTTCTTTTTTTTCTTCTCTTTTTGTTTGCTCTTCTGTATATTCTACAATTTCTAATGCTTCCCTTTTTCCCACCCAATTTCTAAAAATTAGTTTAATAAACTCGGAGATATCAAAAGAAAAAAGAGGGGATTTTTGGATTCTGTCCAAAAAAAGAAGCGAATGCACATTTGCTTGAAACAATTCAAAAATAATTATTTTACGCCTTTGAGACCGCATAGAACCTTTGATTATACCTCGTCGAAAGTCTGATTGTTGTGAATAGCGTATCAAAGCTACTTCGTCTTGATTGGGCGTATTTGTATCTGTAGTATTAGGATCAGTATCCTGCTTGTTAGTGGTAAAAATTACCACACGTTTGCCTTTTCTTGAACGAATTTGATGATCTATTGGTACGTCTTCTTGATATTCTCCTGACTGTTGTTCTAACTCAGTGATTAATTTGTAGGACCATCGAGGAATTTTTTGAATGATTTCTTTTATTCTAATCGATTTTCTGCTAATTTTTTGACCATTAGCATCATGAGTTAATAAATATTTTAAATTTTTTGTTCCGTTTTCGACATTTATTCTTCCTTCTGAAAATAAAGAAAGACCTTTCCAATTTAGGTTGGTGTATCCTGATTTTCTA